GATACGACTTATTTGAAAATGAATTGAATAAATAATTCAGAAAAATAGTTCTCGGGAATTCCAGATATTCTATGGTTCTTTCCCGCACCAATTGCCAATTTTTTTCTTGGTCATTGAGATTCACGGATAATTCAGATTAATATTTAGGGATAGATCTTACCCCTTTTTTTTATCCCCTCAAACAAACCGAAATGATTGAAGTTTTTCTATTTGGAATCGTCTTAGGTCTAATTCCTATTACTTTGGCAGGATTATTTGTGACTGCATATTTACAATACAGACGTGGTGATCAGTTGGACCTTTGATTGAGTAACATTTCTTTTTTTGATTGACCTCCTACAGGGAGGAGGTCAAATTCCAGTTGCAATTCAACTTTGTTTTGTTAAGTTATTTTATTGTGATTCGACATATATAAGATAGACGGAATCACGCTCTGTAGGATTTGAACCTACGACATCGGGTTTTGGAGACCCGCGTTCTACCGAACTGAACTAAGAGCGCTTTCAAAGAAAATTTTTTTTTTCCACTTAACTTCTAACACATCTCGCATACATATAGTATCCAAAAATGAAAGATTATGCCCCATTTTAATCGATCTCAATTAATCTCTCGTTACTGTCCATAGGAGAAGTAATAGGTAGGGATGACAGGATTTGAACCCGTGACATTTTGTACCCAAAACAAACGCGCTACCAAGCTGCGCTACATCCCTTTTAAAAATTGTTGTACAGTGTCATTGTACAAAATACCTGTCTTGTTTTCCACATCTTTATTTTCTCCTCTATCTATATAGAACTTTCTTGTCATTTCTTGTTTTTGGTTTCATATAATAAAAGAATTATATACATCTGAAACCCAACCTAACGTATAAAAAAGAATGAATATTTATCCGTAATGCTCAGGAAGAAGGGGTCATCTTTTTCTTTTTTAGTGACAGGGAAATCTCATCTATTGGTTCATTGTACATATCCATTTTTGTTAGGAAATCCGCGTAAAAATAAATAAAAATGATCTTGTCTTGAACTACAGCATCTGACAATATATGTATTACAATAAAGAAGGAGGATTTTCAATGCGAGATCTAAAAACATATCTCTCCGTGGCACCTGTGTTAACTACTCTATGGTTTGGGTCTTTAGCGGGTCTATTGATAGAAATTAATCGTTTATTCCCAGATGCCCTGTCATTCCCCTTTTTTTCATTCTAGTTATTGATATGCGAAGAAATGAAGAAATAGAATTCCACATGACGTAACTAAAATTTCGCCTCTCCCTTTCAATTCTTTAGGATAGTAAGGAAAGAGAAAGAAAAAGTGTATTGAACCTCATAAAAAATCCGGTAGATCCAAGATCGAATTTGGGAAAACAGAAATAAAATTCAAATGTGTATCCAGTCTAGGGCAGGCTCCACGAAATCATAACATAGAAAGAAGATACTTAAATGAAATATTGGGATTTAGAATAGAAATAATTGATAGTTAGAAAGAAATTGTATTACTTAATTATTATTCTATTTTGTATTACTTAACTTAATATATACTATATTAATACATATTCTATTAATTAGATAATAAATTAATTAGATAAGATAATAAGAAGAATTACAACGAAATGTTTAGAAATGGAATTTCTAATTAGTAACTTCTATTGATTTTTTTTCTTCTTCTTCGGTTCGGATCGAAAATAGAAGAGTTAAGTTAAGTCGATCCAAAATCTAAAGGAGGTTCATGGCCAAGGGTAAAGATGTCAGAGTCAGAGTTATTTTGGAATGTACCAGTTGTGTCCGAAATAGTGTCAATAAGGAATCGCGGGGCATTTCTAGATATATTACTCAAAAGAATCGCCACAATACACCCAGTCGATTAGAATTGAGAAAATTTTGTCGCTATTGTCATAAGCATACGATTCATGGGGAAATCAAGAAATAGATCGAAGGAAACATCATGTGTTCGATCTTTCCAAAGAACAGGACAGGAAGAGTAAGAACTTAACATATATAATATACATAATATATACAAATCAAACCCGATTTTATGTAGATATTATTTCATGTGTATAGATATATAGTATATGAATCAAATAATATATGAATCAAAGCCTATTTCGGTTGGATCTGAAATGAATAAATAAATAGAACTTTAGAGATAAGGAATAAACCATGGATAAATCCAAGCAACCTTTTCGTAAATACAAGCGATCTTTTCGTAGGCGTTTGCCCCCAATTGGATCGGGGGATCGAATCGATTATAGAAACATGAGTTTAATTAGTCGATTTATTAGTGAACAAGGAAAAATATTATCTAGACGAGTGAATAGATTGACCTTGAAACAACAACGATTAATTACTATTGCTATAAAACAAGCTCGTATTTTATCTTTGTTACCTTTTCTTAATAATGAGAAACAATTTGAGAGAGCTGAGTCGATCCCAAGAACTACTGGTCCTAGAACCAGAAATAAGTAGGTATACTCCTCAATTGACTCAAAAATCCAATTGGAACTCAAGCTCTGATGTTTTGTTCGGTTCGAAAAGGCCTAGAATCCAGATTTGATTCTTGTGTTATAATATAAGAAACAAAAAATGGGGTAGAAGAAGAAATATTTTTTTTTTATTGAAAGATGTTCGTTCATTTCTACTACTTATCTTAATTTTTTTTTATTCTATATCTTCCCGGAGTTCATTCTCCGGGGAATTCTGTTTCAATCATTCCTGTATATTACTTTGGAATCTCCTTTATTTGATAATCTTATTGGAAATCATGTAAAGACAATTCTTATTTGAGATAGCTATTTGCGCAAGTATTTTACGATTAAGAAGCAATTGCTTCTTGTACAGATTGTGTATTAATCTACTATAACTATGGAATACCTTATTCTCACGAGTTACTGCATTTATCCGAGTGATCCACAAACGACGAAAATCCCTCTTTTGTCTGCCTCTATCTCGATGAGAGGAAACCAAAGCTCTCATTTTCTGTTGAGTAATCGTTCGAGTAAGTCTTGAATGAGCCCCTCTAAAGGTTGATGCAAATAAACGAATTTTTGTTCGACGTCTCCGAGCTGTATATCCTCGTTTAACTCTAGTCATTGAATCAGATTAAAGCTTAATGAATAACTAATAGATTTCTCTTCTTTCAGTCATCCTTTTCCCCTTCCCAGGTCGATTAATAACAAAACGGATTATTCCGATATATAAAATATCAATTCCAATGGCTTTTGCTACTATGACCTTCCCAACCACGATTTTGTATTCTATTCCTTCCAGTTATTTCACTGGAAATAAGAAATTAGAACGATACTAAATAAAAATAAAAAAAAAAAATAGTGGGTTCCATCGTTTCTATGGTTACCTCTTAAACGGTGAGGTCCTCTCTATACACCGGAGCCTCTTCTTTCATTTAATCAAATGTTATTGTTAACTTGTATAGTTCACACTCTTTGGCTCTACCTATCTACAGTAATAGCTCTTTTCACAAAAAGAGTTATCCATACAGTGACGGCATTTAATTATGAAAGTTGGCTAGGTAGCTGACCCTGTTAGTCCGTTCTTTCAAGAAAAGGAGCATAACCTTTTTGCTTCTTATGATACCATTTCCTCCGCTTAATGGATAACCATTTGCTACCAATGGGGAATTGCTTCTTATTTCAAATCTAGATGATTGGATTTGCACCAATGGAAACCATAAATTCCATATACAATATGGGTATATGATAGATCTTCTCTATCTATCCTATTCATTGGTACTGGTCATTGATACTGAAAAAATTGTCTCATTTGTCCGAACTTATGATCTGAACGAGTCGCACATACACCCTAGTACATGTTCCTCGACGCTGAGGACATCCTCTAAGAGCGGGAGATTTTGTAACATTTCTTATTGGCTGTCTTGTGTTTCTAATAAGTTGTTTAATAGTTGGCATGTCGTATGTATATATATGTATATATAGAATAAAATAAAATGGGTTGGTTTAGATCGATCTTAACCTGATGATTGATCATCATGAATTATTTCTATTCAATATCAAATCACAGAAAATTTGAATTATGGTTTGAAATAAAATAGATTTATATGAAATCCCCAGTATTTTCATTTTCGACCGCTACAAGATCAACAATGCCATGAGCTTGGGCTTCTGTTGCTGACATAAAAACATCCCTTTCCATATCCTCGGATACAACCCATAAAGGGTTGCCCGTTCTTTGTACATAAACCTTTGTTAGGGTTTCGCGAAGTTTCAGTAGTTCTTCCGCTTCCAGGATAAATTCCCCTGCTTGCGCCTCATAAAAAGAACTAGCAGGTTGGTGAATCATAACCCTGATGATATTGATATAACATCATGAACGGTTCTTCTATCTCGCATGATTGGGCTAAACTAAAGTAGGGGATAAAGAAATAACAAGAAAAAAAATCAAATAGAATTGAACAACCGTACAGGCATCTTTTGTTCATTGCATACGGCTCCGCAATGGAATTGACTTTTTCTTCTCTTCTATTCTATCGAAGAAAGAAATAGAATCCATCTAATCCAGATCGTTGAATGATCCATTTACCACCCTTCCCTTCGTAGAAGTAAAAAAGAATACTATGATGGTTCTGTTACTTTATATATTTATCTCGTCTGTGATTTAGCAATCCCAAAGTTTCTTTTTGATACGATCAAATAAGTAAAAAATGATCTTTTTTTTTTTTCATTTTCGTACTCTTTCTTTCATAGCATAAGTATCAGAAAGAGACTTCTGGTGTGGAAGAAAAGTGGTTTGTGACGCTGAAATGTACTCCCGACACATAAGATCAAATCGGAAATAACCTTTATTTCATACTACTATCTCGATACAAAATCTCATGTTATGAAAAAACAATAATGGTTTGCTCATATCGAACTCGAAGTGCCATGCTATTATTACTTATAATTTTCTTTTATAATCAATATGGCGAAGGCATAGTCTTCTTTTTTTTTTTTCAATCAAATAAAAACTCATTGGCGCCAAGCGTGAGGGAATGCTAGACGTTTGGTAATTTCTCCTCCGACCAGAATAAAAGATCCCATTGACGCGGCTAATCCCATGCATATTGTATGCACATCAGGTGGCACAAATTGCATAGTATCATAAATGGCTATTCCTGGTATTACCCATCCGCCGGGAGAGTTTATAAACAAATAAAGATCCCTAGTATCATCTTCTATACTGAGATATACCATGAGACCAACAAGTTGATTCGAGATCTCGCTATCAACCTCTTGGCCTAAAAAAAGTAATCTTTCTCGATAAAGTCGGTTGATTAGGACAAAATTGTATCTCTAAGGAAAAAATTGCATCCCTTAGGAACCGTACGTGCACCTTTGGATGCATACGGTTCAAAAAAAATTGCGAAAAAAAAAGAATCAATGTGTCGATTCCAGTTTTATTTCTTTTTTTTTTATGTAACAGGTTTTTTTAATGAAAGGTCTTCTATTAAAAAAAACGAGATGAGTTTTGGCTCCCTTCCCTCTAAAAAAAAAAAAGAGATTACTGAACTTATTAAACTAACCTATCATTGATGTATTGTTTCATCGATATTAAAATCACGATGTCATTGTCTTGTTCCTGAATGGGCCCTTTCAATTCTTTTAGGTTCATGGTCTACCCCGGGAAAAGATCTGTCCGAATTCTATTTGCACATATAGGACAAATGGTCTCAGTACCATTTTTTTGTTATGACTTCTTTTTTTTTAGTTAATTTCGTGTCTTGCTTTCCCAAAACTATTTGATGTATTCATCATACTATTCCGTTGGTCGGCAATTTGGGATCACTACTATCACTACTATAGTAATAGTAGGTATAAAGTAATAGTAGGTATAAGAATCATTTATGATACAAGTGGTAATCGTACATATATTATATTACCAATTTGTTATCGATTTGGTATTTTCTGAACGGAGCCTGGATACTTTATTTTATCAGTCCAAGTAAACCATAAATTCTTATAAATTTATAATATTGATCCCCAATATAAAATAAATTGATCTAATTGCACTTCACGCTCCGAATGATTGATTGATGCTTCACTCAATACAATATCTCTTGGGCGAAACAGAGGATATCTCGATCAGGGGAGAGAACGGGTAAATCCCATATGACCCAATATGTCTGACAAGTCGCACTATACGTCAACCCAAACCGAATCTTCCTCTCCAGGACTCCGAAAAGGTACTTTTGGAACACCAATGGGCATTAAATTAAAGAAAAAAATTTAGTACTATACTTCACTTTAATATGGAAACGTAACAATCAATGGTTTATTGTCTTCATCCCTTTTTTCTCTTTATTCTATTTGATACATAGATTGGAAAGTTTATAGAGTAAGACAGAATGAATAAAGAAAAAATTTGAACGAAGAAATCGATCGTTCGAATGATAAACAAGTATCTATCCATTCGTTCCCCAAAAATGGGACCAATCTTCCCATTGCGTATTGGTACTTATCGAGTATAGAATAGATCTGCTTCTCTTTGTTCTTACGAACAAAATTGTTCCGTTATTTTCAATGGAATAAATATTAATCCTTTCTGATACAGAATCTACTGAAAAGGTTAGGTACATAGTATATATAGATATAGTCTTTTCCAACGCGATAAAATAAAGTGACATAGTGTCTATTTTTCTTTGATAAAGAGGTATTTCCATGGGTTTGCCTTGGTATCGTGTTCATACTGTCGTATTGAATGATCCCGGTCGATTGCTTTCTGTTCATATAATGCATACAGCTCTAGTTTCTGGTTGGGCTGGTTCGATGGCTTTATACGAATTAGCAGTTTTTGATCCCTCTGATCCCGTTCTTGATCCAATGTGGAGACAAGGTATGTTCGTTATACCCTTCATGACTCGTTTAGGAATAACCAATTCGTGGGGTGGTTGGAGTATTTCAGGAGGAACTATAACAAATCCGGGTATTTGGAGTTATGAAGGTGTGGCAGGGGCACATATAGTGTTTTCCGGCTTGTGCTTCTTGGCAGCTATCTGGCATTGGGTATATTGGGACCTAGAAATATTCTGTGATGAACGTACGGGAAAACCTTCTTTGGATTTGCCCAAGATCTTTGGAATTCATTTATTTCTCTCAGGGGTAGCTTGCTTTGGCTTTGGTGCATTTCATGTAACAGGTTTGTATGGTCCTGGAATATGGGTGTCCGATCCTTATGGACTAACTGGAAAAGTACAATCTGTAAATCCAGCGTGGGGCGCGGAAGGTTTTGATCCTTTTGTTCCGGGAGGAATAGCCTCTCATCATATTGCAGCGGGTACTTTGGGCATATTAGCTGGCCTATTCCATCTTAGTGTCCGTCCGCCTCAACGTCTATACAAAGGATTACGTATGGGCAATATTGAAACTGTACTTTCCAGTAGTATCGCTGCTGTTTTTTTTGCAGCTTTTGTTGTTGCTGGAACTATGTGGTATGGTTCAGCAACTACCCCAATCGAATTATTTGGTCCTACTCGTTATCAGTGGGATCAGGGATACTTTCAGCAAGAAATATATCGAAAAGTTAGTGCCGGGCTAGCCGAAAATCTTAGTTTATCGGAAGCTTGGTCTAAAATTCCCGAAAAATTAGCTTTTTATGATTATATTGGTAATAATCCGGCAAAAGGGGGATTATTCAGAGCAGGCTCAATGGACAATGGGGATGGAATTGCTGTTGGATGGTTAGGACACCCCGTCTTTAGAGATAAAGAAGGGCGCGAGCTTTTTGTACGTCGTATGCCTACTTTTTTTGAAACATTTCCGGTAGTTTTGGTAGATGAAGACGGAATTGTGAGAGCTGATGTTCCTTTTAGAAGGGCAGAATCAAAGTATAGTGTTGAACAAGTAGGTGTTACTGTTGAGTTCTATGGTGGCGAACTTAATGGAGTAAGTTATTCTGATCCTGCTACTGTGAAAAAATATGCTAGACGTGCCCAATTAGGTGAAATTTTTGAATTAGATCGGGCTACTTTGAAATCCGATGGTGTTTTTCGTAGCAGTCCAAGGGGTTGGTTCACTTTTGGGCATGCTACGTTTGCTTTGCTCTTCTTTTTCGGACACATTTGGCATGGCGCTAGAACCTTGTTCAGAGATGTTTTTGCTGGTATTGATCCAGATTTGGATGCTCAAGTGGAATTTGGAGCATTCCAAAAACTTGGAGATCCAACTACAAGGAGACAAGTAGTCTGATACGACATTGTTGTGGTATCTTTCGCCTCTATTTTTTTTTTGATTTGACATCGGGTATCAGAGAAATCTTGACTTGAATCACCATCTTTTCTTTGACTTTTTTTCTTTCTTTATATGATATGGTAAATGATCCCAAATGAATAGGTGTGGAAGCTATAATTGTAAACCACGATCGAATCCATGGAAGCATTGGTTTATACATTCCTTTTAGTCTCGACTTTAGGGATAATTTTTTTCGCTATCTTTTTTCGAGAACCGCCTAAGGTTCCGACTAAAAAAATGAAATAACTTTTCGAAATAATTTAATTGAAGTAATGAGCCTCCCATATTGGGAGGCTCATTACTTCAACTAGTCCCCGTGTTCTTCGAATGGATCTCTTAGTTGTTGAGAGGGTTGCCCAAAAGCGGTATATAAGGCGTACCCAGTAAAGCTTACAAGTAAACCAGATATGGAGATGGCGACTAGGGTTGCTGTTTCCATTTTTAGATAATTTCAAGATCACAATGGATCTACGATAAGATCGCTTATTTACAACTACAACGGAATAGTATACAAAGTCAACAGATCTCAACCAATCGTTAAATAGGATTTATGGCTACACAAACCGTTGAGGATAGTTCTAGATCTGGGCCAAGACGAACTACTGTAGGGGATTTATTGAAACCATTGAATTCGGAATATGGTAAAGTAGCTCCGGGATGGGGGACTACACCACTTATGGGGGTCGCAATGGCTCTATTTGCGATATTTCTATCTATTATTTTGGAAATTTATAATTCTTCCGTTTTACTGGATGGAATTTCAATGAGTTAGGTTTATAAGAACTATGAAGTCCTAGTCTTTCAATCAAAGAAAAAATTACTTTAGACTTGGATTTCTAGACCATTCTATTCTGGTAGTTCGACCGTGGAATTTATTTGTTTCGGTATTTCCGGAATATGAGTGTGTGACTTGTTATAATTGATCCTATTGATAATACATAGAATGGACCTGTTATCTCTATCAAGATGATTCTACCTCGTCGGATATTTATTCTAGTATCTGGAGCACGAAATATATAGAATAGATCAAGAAAAGAAATATTTGAACTATGATTCATACCTACTATTTATTCAGACCTCGCAACCGGACTCAAAAAAAATTCAAATAGGTATTTCCTAAATCAAACGAATTTTATTCCTTCATATTTATTTTGACCGAAGGATAACTCTTTCTCTAGATTTTGTTGAGTCATTACATCCATTCATTCAATAAGTGATCATCAAAGGTTCTTACTCAGAGAACCTTTGAGTTTAGCTTGAGGCTAAATCATCGTGGTTCTAGTATGAATCTGAGGTTTCAATTGATTCATAGGGTCTCAACAAGAGAATTCCTATCAATAGTAAAACAAGAGTAAATCCGCAGTACGCACAAAAAAAAAACAATAAATCAAATAACAAATAAAAAATAGGGAAGAGAATATTCAAGAGGCCTGTAACGATCAACATAAAGAAAGACAGATGAGCCAACTTGATATTTTTTGGCATTATCATCACAAAGAAGAGATTCCGGATTTTTGTTACTTCGTATCTTCGAGGCAAATCGAATCAAGCGGCTAATGAAGTTTTGAACTTTCTATTATATATCCGTTGAAATCAGTATTTGTGTGTTTCCGCTTGAGCCGTACGAGATGAAATTCTCATATACGGTTCTCAGAGGGGGAGTTCTATTGGGTTACCTATCTCAATAAAGTATATGATTGGTTTGAGGAACGTCTTGAGATTCAGGCGATTGCAGATGATATAACTAGTAAATATGTTCCTCCTCA